TGAATCTTTGTGAACAATGTGGATATCATTTGAAAATGAGTAGTTCTGATAGAATCGAACTTTCGATCGATCCGGGTACTTGGGAGCCTATGGATGAAGACATGGTCTCTCTGGATCCCATTCAATTTCATTCGGAGGAGGAGCCTTATAAAAATCGTATCGATTCTTATCAAAGAAAGACAGGATTAACCGAGGCTGTTCAAACAGGCATAGGGCAATTAAACGGTATTTCCGTAGCAATCGGGGTTATGGATTTTCAGTTTATGGGGGGTAGTATGGGATCCGTAGTCGGGGAGAAAATTACCCGTTTGATTGAATATGCTACTAAAGAATTTCTACCTCTTATTATAGTGTGTGCTTCCGGAGGGGCACGTATGCAAGAAGGAAGTTTGAGCTTGATGCAAATGGCTAAAATATCTTCTGCTTTATATGATTATCAATCAAATAAAAAGTTATTCTATGTACCAATCCTTACATCTCCTACTACTGGTGGGGTGACAGCCAGTTTTGGTATGTTGGGGGATATCATTATTGCCGAACCCAATGCCTACATTGCCTTTGCGGGTAAAAGAGTAATTGAACAAACATTGAATAAAACAGTACCCGAAGGTTCACAAGCGTCTGAGTATTTATTCCAGAAGGGTTTATTCGATCTAATCGTACCACGTAATCCTTTAAAAAGAGTTCTGAGTGAGTTATTTCAACTCCACACTTTCTTTCCTTTGAATCAAAATTAGAACATTAAGTTCCATTATTTTGAGCAAACAAGTAATTAGTTTATCGGAATACAAGTGAAATTTAGACGAATGGGTTTTCTTTGTTGACATAAGATCTAATTGTATAAAGAATCAAAAGTCACATAAAATCGGAAATCTGACCCTTTTTCTGTATTCCTGATTGTTGATCAAGAAGTCTCTATTAACAAGATAAAAGATGAAATTCTTTTTTTCGTGAAATTAGGCAAATAAAAAACTCTTCTTCTCGTCATATATAATTAAAATTAAAATCTAGAAAATATAGTATAGAATTTTTTATCTTTCTATATCGTACGATAATCCTATTTTGACTAAGAATCCCTGCTGGATGGGATTCTAACAAACCCTTCAATATAAATAGAATCTAATTCATTTTTAAAAAACTTTTTGCTTAGTGAATGAAATTCGAAGACAAGAGCAAAAAATGAAGAAAATAATATCTCATCCATATCCTCTCAAATCCTATTACTTTGGCTGGATTATTTGTAACTGCATATTTACAATACAGGCGTGGCGATCAGTNNTAAGATATCTTTATATTATAAATAATAAATATAAAATCTAAATAATAATAACAGGTACAAATAGTAAATCGAGGTACCCATTCTATGACAACTCTTAACTTTCCCTCTGTTTTGGTCCCTTTAGTAGGCCTAGTATTTCCGGCAATCGCAATGGCTTCTTTATTTCTTCATGTTCAAAAAAACAAGATTGTTTAGAGCCGAGGGCACAATTTTTTTTTTTCAAAACTGACGCTTGTATCATAACACAGATATCCATTTAGCTAAATATGGTATAAGAGGCATTCGCCGAAATCTCCCCAAAATGCTATTAGCTAGTTTCAAATAGACCCGAATCGGCGAATGGCTGAACTGTAAAGTTGGTCTATCTATATACATGTGGCTATCTTTAGTGAGTCATACGAAGGGTGTGTTATTAGTTTAGATCTAACCAATTTAATGAATTACTCCTAAAGGTTCACATCAAACTAGTGCTAGTTGATGCGAGTTACTTCGGAAACAAACGGACTAAAGGCAAATTCATTTGGGGTATTCTCTCAATTCCAAAAAAAGCAACCGGATCAAGTATGAGTTGTCGATCAGAACATATATGGATAGAACCTATAACGGGGGCTCGAAAAACAAGTAATTTCTGCTGGGCTGTTATCCTTTTTTTAGGTTCATTAGGATTCTTGTTGGTTGGAACCTCGAGTTATCTTGGTAGAAATTTGATATCTTTATTTCCGTCTCAGCAAATAGTTTTTTTTCCACAAGGGATTGTGATGTCTTTCTATGGGATCGCGGGTCTTTTTATTAGCTCCTATTTGTGGTGCACAATTTCGTGGAATGTAGGTAGTGGTTATGATCGATTTGATAGAAAAGACGGAATAGTGTGTATCTTTCGTTGGGGATTCCCTGGAAAAAATCGTCGGGTCTTCCTCCGATTTCTTATAAAAGATATTCAGTCCGTCAGAATAGAAGTTAAAGAGGGTATTTATGCTCGTCGTGTCCTTTATATGGATATCAGAGGCCAGGGAGCCATTCCATTGACTCGTACTGATGAGAATTTTACTCCACGGGAAATGGAACAAAAAGCTGCTGAATTGGCCTATTTCTTGCGTGTACCAATTGAAGTATTTTAAGAAATCAGCCGAGAAATGAATGCTTTCTAGCGGGAGGGCAAAAAAGCAAGAATCCTCTTTTTCTATAACATAACTTAATTGAGGTTTCTTCAGAACATTCATTCGAGTCAAAGCAGACATATATGGAACAAGTATAAAAAAACCTTTTTGGGGGATCTTTTATATGTATCGAAATATACACAACTCAATTAAATATTAAATAAAAAAATAAGAAAAAAATAAAATCTCATAATAAACCATTTCGAAATAAGGAAATTCCCCCTTTTTACTTGTTGGAATTGAAACTTTAGATTCAGATAGATCATATCTTGTAATTTTTTTTGAAGCTTCTTTATTAGACTTTTTGTGCTCCTTAATGACGAAAAAATTGGATCTCTTATAATGATAACTAGCCAATTTATGTCGTTTTTTGCCACTCATTTTTCACAATATTTTTCAGAAAATTACCTCAATTATTCTATCGATGACTACTCATAGTCAGTTAAAATTTTTCGAAATATTAGAGGTTTTTTTATATAATGATAGAAAAGGAGAATGAGATAGAAAAGGAGAATGATAGAAAATTCTTTCGTCTCAAAATCTGAATAATATTCATTATTTAAAGTGGTTTTTCCGGGCGTTCATCGAAAAGAGATATATGCTTCGAATTTGACTGATTGAGATATAGGGAAACAATTTTTATTATATTATTATTTATTCATATATATTCATTCGAATTTTTCATCTATTTCCGTATTTTTTTTTCTAGATTAAAGGCCTAACCACGAAATCACAAATAAAAAAGAGTGAATAGATTCATAGGTTCGATAACTTGTAATAGAACTGATGCGTGAGAGAAATATTAGATTACATAGAGTCGACGAATGAGATGGGTTCATTAACAATTCACAGATGAAAAAATGGCAAAAAAGAAAGCATTCACTCCTCTTTTATATCTTGCATCTATAGTATTTTTGCCCTGGTGGATTTCTCTCTCATTTCAAAAAAGTCTGGAATCATGGGTTACTAATTGGTGGAACACTAGGCAATCCGAAACTTTTTTGAATGATATTGAAGAAAAGAGTATTCTAGAAAAATTCATAGAATTAGAGGAACTCCTCTTCTTAGAGGAAATGATCAAGGAATACTCGGAGACACATCTACAAAACCTTCGTATAGGAATTCACAAAGAAACAATCCAATTAATCAAGATACACAACGAGGGTCGTATTCATACGATTTTGCACTTCTCGACAAATATAATATGTTTCATTATTCTAAGTGGTTATTCTATTTTGGGTAATAAAGAACTTGTTATTCTTAACTCTTGGGCTCAAGAATTCCTATATAACTTAAGTGACACAATAAAAGCTTTTTCTCTTCTTTTATTAACTGATTTATGTATCGGATTTCATTCGCCCCATGGTTGGGAACTGATGATTGGCTTTGTCTACAAGGATTTTGGATTTGTTCATAATGATCAAATTATATCTGGCCTTGTTTCCACTTTTCCAGTCATTCTAGATACAATTTTAAAATATTGGATTTTCCGTTATTTAAATCGCGTATCTCCGTCACTTGTAGTGATTTATCATTCAATGAATGACTGAAAAATTATCTACCTAATCCAATTATAATGTTTCTTACTTTGCAGTTGTACATAAGCAAAGCATTGAAAATCGCTTTCTATTTCTACCCATCCCGGAGATTCATCCTATATTCCTATATATATTAATCGAGTCAAATCAAATTATTCCAGTAAATAACAGAATCCTGGATAGGAAACTCCATTAGTGACCTACCCAAATTTATTGTATAAATTTTCGGGATCAATGGTTGGACCATGCAAACTAGAAATACTTTTTCTTGGATAAAGGAACAGATTACTCGATCTATTTCCATATCGCTCATGATATATATCATAACTCGTACATCCATTTCAAATGCATATCCCATTTTTGCACAGCAGGGTTATGAAAATCCACGAGAAGCAACTGGACGTATTGTATGCGCCAATTGCCATTTAGCTAATAAACCGGTGGATATTGAGGTTCCGCAAGCGGTACTTCCCGATACTGTATTTGAAGCAGTTGTTCGAATTCCTTATGATATGCAAGTGAAACAAGTTCTTGCTAATGGTAAAAAAGGAGCCCTGAATGTGGGGGCTGTTCTTATTTTACCAGAGGGTTTTGAATTAGCCCCTCCCGATCGTATTTCCCCCGAGATAAAAGAAAAGATGGGCAATCTGTCTTTTCAGAGCTATCGCCCCAATCAAAAAAATATTCTTGTCATAGGCCCTGTTCCTGGTCAGAAATATAGTGAAATCACCTTTCCTATTCTTTCCCCCGACCCCGCTACTAAGAAAGACATTCACTTCTTAAAATATCCTATATACGTAGGCGGAAACAGGGGAAGGGGCCAAATTTATCCTGACGGGAGCAAGAGTAACAATACAGTTTATAATGCTACAGCATCAGGTATAGTAAGCAAAATCCTACGAAAAGAAAAGGGGGGATACGAAATAACCATAGCGGATGCATCAGATGGACGTCAAGTTGTTGATATTATCCCTCCGGGGCCAGAGCTTCTTGTTTCAGAAGGCGAATCTATCAAATTGGATCAAC